TTGGGCTTCTGTTGCTGACATAAAAACATCTCTTTCCATATCTTCGGATACAACCCATAAGGGTTTGCCCGTTCTTTGTACATAAACCCTTGTGAGGGTTTCACGCAGTTTCAGCAGTTCTTCCGCTTCCAGGACAAATTCGCCTGTTTGTGCCTCATAATAACCACTAGCAGGTTGATGCATCATTACCCTGATGATATAACAAAATAAAAGCTTCCCCTATCTCGCATGATAAAGCAAAGAGAAAGGAAAGATAAAGAATAGAAAAAAGATAGAATTGAACAACCGTACAGGCATCTTTTGTGCATACGGCTCTACAAGAAAATTTACCCCCTCCTTTCTATTGAAGAAAGAGAAAAATAGAATCTATCAGACTCAGATGGGTAAATGATCAAATTGCCATCCTTCCTTTCGGAGGAGTTAAAAAATACTATGATGGCTCCGTTGCTTTATATGTTTATTTTTTCTTTTTTTTTTGTCTGTGATTCAGCAATCCCAAAGTTTCTTTTTAATCCGATCAAATAAGGAAAAAATCTTTTTTTTTTCGTACTCTTTCATAACATAAATATTGTTAAGAACTCTCCGGCATGAAAACAAAAAAGTTTGTGACGCTGAACTGAACTCCCGATAGATAAGAGAAAATCGGAAATACCCCTTATCTCATACTACTCTCTCGATACAGAATCTAATGTTTTGAAAAAAAAAACAATACAAAAATTTCTCATATCGAATTCAAAATGCCATGCTATTATTACTTAGTATTCATATGGCGAAGGCATAGTCTTCTTTTTTCTCTCAAATAAAAACCTCATTGGCGCCAAGCGTGAGGGAATGCTAGACGTTTGGTAATTTCTCCTCCGACCAGGATAAAAGATCCCATTGAAGCGGCTAATCCCATGCATACTGTATGGACATCTGGTCGCACAAATTGCATAGTATCATAAATAGCGATCCCAGGTATTACCCAGCCCCCAGGAGAGTTTATAAACAAATACAGCTCTTTGGTCTCATCCTCGATACTGAGATATACCATAAGACCAATAAGTTGATTCGAAATCTCGCTATTAATCCCTTGGCCTAAAAAAAGTAATCTTTCTCGATAAAGTCGGTTGATTAGGGTAAAATTGTATCCCTTAGGAACCGTACATGCGCCTTTTGATGCATACGGTTCAAAAAAATTGTGAATCAATGTATAGATTCCAGTCCTCTTTCTTTTTTTCGAGAAAGGTTCTTTCTTACTTCTAACGAAAGGGCTTTTCTTCGATTTTTCAATAAAGACGAGTTTTGACTCCTTTTTTATATTTTCGATTCTAAAATTCTAAGTTATAAGAAAGGGTCATTAAACTTATCGAATTAACTTCTCATTGATGTATTCTTTCATCGAGATTTAATCCAAACCGCGATGGTATTTTCTTGTTCCTGAATGGGTCTGTTTCATCTTTTTAGGTTTATGCTCTACTCCGGGTAAAGATCCGCCCGATTTGGATTTGTACATATAGGACAAATGCTTCCATTACCATTTCTTTTTGTATTTCTTTTTTTTTTTTTTCAATTCATTTTATACAAGTATTTATTAGAGTTGAGATAACTTTGCTTGACAATTAGGATCTCTTTACAAAGAAAAAATAGGAATAGCAATCATAGATATCTTACCAATCCAATTGGGTTTTTTCTAAACGGAGCCTGGATACTTCATTTTTTTAGTCCAACCAAGCCAACCATAAATTATTCTAATTGAATTATTCTAATTGATAATAGTAATATGAATCCCCTCAAAAATGGATCTAATTGCACTTCACGCTCCAAATTTTTGATGATTCAATTTATCTTTCTTGGGCGAAACGGGGGATATCTCGATCGGGGGAGAGAACGGGGAAATACCATATGACCCAATATATCTGACAAGTCGCACTATACGTCAACCCAAGATGCATCTTCCTCTCCAGGACTTCGGAAAGGAACTTTTGGAACACCAATAGGCATTAAATGAAAGAAAGAACTAAATACTATATTTCACTTTGAGGTGGAAACGTAATAATTTTTTTATTGTCTTTATAATATTCATATTGGTTTTTATCGTATTTATTTTATCCATAGATTCTAAAAATTCATAAAGAAAGGCAGAATGAATAAACTCAAATTATTACGAATAGGTCTTTCTAATGATAAATAAGTATGGACTCATTCGCTCATAGAAAATGGGATCAACTCCCCCATTGCGTATTGGTACTTATCGAGTATAGAATAAATCTGCTTCTCTTTGTTCCTACGAACAGAATTGTTCCATTATTACCAACAGAATAGAACACCCTTGTTCGGAAATAATCGACTGAACAAGAGTGGTCCATAGGATAGTCATATTATAGTCTTTTCCAATGCAATAAAGTTACGTAGTGTCCATTTATCTTTGATATAAGGGGTATTTCCATGGGTTTGCCTTGGTATCGTGTTCATACCGTTGTATTGAATGATCCCGGTCGGTTGCTTTCTGTTCATATAA